AAATAGCATACGTGTGTTATTATTTCAAATTCCCGAGTGGTCCGAGGATTTAAAGGATTTGAAACGTGAAATGCATGTTAAATGTACTTATAATGGGGTTCAACTATCCGAAAAAGAATTTCCAAGAAAATGGTTAACGGATGGTATTCAGATAAAAATTATATTTCCTTTTTATCTGAAACCTTGGCATAACTCTAAATTTCAATCATCTCAGAAGGCTCAACGAAAAAAAGCAAAAGACACGGAAAAAAAAAATGATTTTTGTTTTTTAACAGTTTGGGGAAGGGAAACTGAACTACCTTTTGGTTCTGCAAAAAAAAAGCCTTCTTTTTTTGAACCTATTTATAAAGAATTAAAAAAAAGAATCAAAAAATTCAAAACTAAGCCTTTTCTGGTTTTAAGGATTTTCAAAGAAAGAGAAAAATTTTTCCTAAAAGTCGCAAAAGAAATGAAAAACTGGATTATCAAAAACTTTCTTTTTCTAAAAGGAAAAATAAAAAACCTTTCAAAACGAAATATAATTCCAGTATTTGGCCCGAGAGAAATATATGAAGTAAATGAAACTAAAAACGATTCAATAATGAGTAATCAGATGATTGAGAACCTATCTGTTCAAAAAAAATCCATGGAGTGGACAAATTCTTTACTCAGCGAAAACAAACTCAAAAATTTGATTGATAGAATAAAGACAATAAGAAATCAAACAGAAGAAATTTCAAAAGAAAAAGAAAACCTAACTAATAGTTGTAACAAACCGCGTTATGATTCTAAAATAATTGAGTCATCAAAAAAAAGTTGGCAGACATTAAAAAGAAAAAATACCCGATTAATTCGTAAATCTTTTTTTTTTATAAAATTTTGTATTGAACAACTGTCTATAGCTATTTTTCTAGGTATCATTAATATTCCAAGAATTACTACACAACTTTTTTTTGAATCAACAAAAACAATTCTTGATAAATATATTTACAAGAATGAAGAAAATGGAAAAAAAATTAATAAAAAAAAAACTACCATTTATTTTATTTCGACTATAAAAAATTTACTATCAAAAAAAAAAAAAATTAGTTATGACCTATGCTCTTTATCACAAGCATATGTATTTTACAAATTATCAAAAATGCAAGTTAGTAACGTTTCGAAATTAAAGGCTGTTCTTGAATATAAAATATGTATAACATCCTTTTTTGTTAAGAATAAAATAAAGGACTTTTTTCAAGAACAAGGAATCTTTGATTATGAATTGAAAGATAAAACCTTTGTAAATTCCGAAGTAAATCAATGGAAAAACTGGTTACGAAGCCATTCTCAATACAATTTACCTCAGATTGCATGGGCTAGATTAGGAACCCAAAAATGGAAAAATAAAATAAACCAAGACTCTATAGTTCTAAACCGAAGTTTAACCAAAGAGGATTCATATGAAAAAAAAATTTTTGATAATTACAAAAAACAAAATTTTTTTGAGGCCGACTCGTTATTAAATCCAAAACATAATGTAAAAAAAGATTATATATATAATCTTTTTTGCTACAAATCTATTAATTCTACAGAAAAAAATTTGGATATGGCTATCGGGATTGCTCTAGATAATTATTTAGTCTCTTGTTTTCTAGAAAAATATAATATTCGGGGTAGAAGGAAAATTGGGCATAGAAAATATTTGGATTGGAGAATGCTCAACTTTTGGTTTAGAAAAAACGTAAATAGTGAGCCCTGGGTTGATACCAAAAGTAAAAAAAAATATATTAAGACTCAAGTTCAGAATTATCAAAGAATTGAGAAAATAACTAAGACAGGTGTAGCCAATGAAAAAAATTTCTTTTTTGATTGGATGGGAATGAATGAAGAAATAATAAATAATCGTGTAACAAATTTGGAATTTTTTTTCTTTCCAGAATTTTTATTATTTTCTAGTACATATAAAATGAAACCGTGGGTAATACCAATTAAATTACTTCTTTTCAATTTTAATGAAAAAAAAAATATTAATAAAAAGATCACTCCAAATAAAAAAGGTTTTATACCATCAAATGCAAAAAAATTCCTTGAATTTTTTAATCTAAATAAAGAAGAAAAAGAATCGGCGGGTCAAGGAGAGCGTGAATCAGATAACGAAAAAAAAAAAAATCTGGAATCAGCTTTATCAAAGCAAGAAAAAAATATTGAAGAAAATTATGCAGAATTGAAGATAAAAAAACATAAAACTAAAAAACAACACAAAAGCAATACCGAAGTGGAAATTGATTCATTTATGGGAAGGGATTCGCGTTTTCAAATGCGATGGAATTCTTTTTTTAATAAAAAAATTATCACTACTTTAAAAGTATACTGTTTTTTGGTTAGACTGAAAAATCCAAATGAGATAATACTATCTTCTATTGAAAGAGGCGAGATAAACCCAGATATTCTACTGATTAGCAAGACGTTACCTTTTTCACAATTACTGAAAAAAGGAATGTGGGTTTTTGAACCTGTCCGTTTATCTTTAAAAAATGATGGACAACTTATTATATATAGAACCATAGGTATTTCATTGGTTCATAAAAAGAAAAACAAAATAAGTAAAAGATACAAAAAAAAAAGCTATATTGATAAAAAAAATAATTGTGATTTTTTTGTCCCTGAAAATATTCTATCCCCTAAACGACGTAGAGAATTTCGAATTCTAATTTGTTTCAACTTAAAAAAAAAAAACGCGAGGGATAGAAATTCAAGATTTGATAAGAATATTCCAAACTTGACCACAGTTTTGCATAAAAAGAAAAATCTTGATAAGGATAAAAATAACCTAATTAAATTAAAATCCTTTCTTTGGCCGAATTTTAGATTAGAAGATTTAGCTTGTATGAATCGCTATTGGTTTAATACTACTAACGGAAATCATTTTGGTATGATAAGAATACATATGTATACGCGATTTCAAATTCATTAATAATAGATCCTTTTTACTATATATATAATATATAAGTTACGGTATATGAAAAAAGTTGTATGTACAAATACGAGGGATTGTTTTAAATTCAATCTTTATACATGATATTCAGTTAATCAATGACATAAGATACCAATCAGAGCAGATCTATAAATAAACTAACAGAATCCTCCATTTTTAGATCTAAATTTAGACTTTTTTTGATAAAATTAAGAATTAAGACGTTAATAATTAAATTTAGATCCTTGTACAAAAAAACTACCATTATTACTGATCAGTAAAATTCATATCTTTCAATTGATATTAAAAAGGGAAGGATTTCTTTTTATGATAAAAAATGCATTCATTTCATTTCAAGAAAAAAAAGAAGAAAGCAAAGGATCCGTTGAATTTCAAGTATTCAGTTTCACTAATAAGATACGAAGACTTACTTCACATTTAGAATTGCACAGAAAAGATTATTTATCTCAGAGGGGTCTTCGCAAAATTCTGGGAAAACGTCAACGACTGCTGGCTTATTTGTCAAAAAAAAATAGAGTACGTTATAAAGAATTAATCAAGCAGTTGAATATTCGGGAATTAAAAACTCGTTAAATTCAAAAATTGTTAATTAGTTAATTTTTTAGATTTTGAATTTTTTGATAAACCTCTTTTTCAACAATCTAATTCATGCCAGAACGAATCAAGGAAAAACTTATGACGAGACCAGTTACAGGAAAAGATCTTATGATAGTCAATATGGGACCTCACCACCCATCTATGCATGGTGTTCTTCGCTTAATTGTTACTCTAGATGGTGAGGATGTTGTTGACTGTGAACCCATATTGGGTTATTTACACAGAGGAATGGAAAAAATTGCAGAAAACCGAGCAATTATACAATATTTACCTTATGTAACGCGATGGGATTATTTAGCTACTATGTTTACAGAAGCAATAACAGTAAATGGACCAGAACAGTTGGGAAATATTCAAGTTCCTAAAAGGGCCAGCTATATCAGAGTAATTATGCTGGAATTGAGTCGTATAGCTTCTCATCTGTTATGGCTTGGCCCTTTTATGGCAGATATTGGTGCACAGACCCCCTTTTTCTATATTTTCAGAGAACGAGAATTTGTATATGATCTATTCGAAGCTGCCACCGGTATGAGAATGATGCATAATTTTTTTCGTATTGGAGGAATAGCGGCTGATTTACCTTATGGTTGGATAGATAAATGCTTGGATTTTTGTGATTATTTTTTAACAGAGGTTGTTGAATATCAAAAACTGATTACACGAAATCCTATTTTTTTAGAACGAGTTGAGGGGGTTGGGATTATTGGTGGGGAAGAAGCAATAAATTGGGGTTTATCAGGACCAATGCTACGCGCATCCGGAATACCATGGGATCTTCGTAAAGTTGATCGTTATGAGTCTTACGATGAATTTGAATGGGAAATTCAGTGGCAAAAACAAGGAGATTCATTAGCTCGTTATTTAGTACGACTTAGCGAAATGACAGAATCCATTAAAATTATTCAACAGGCTCTGGAAGGACTTCCGGGGGGTCCCTATGAGAATTTAGAAAGCAGGGGCTTTGATAGAAAAAGGAACCCAGAATGGAATGATTTTGAATATCGATTCATTAGTAAAAAACCTTCTCCTACTTTTGAATTATCGAAACAAGAACTTTATGTAAGAGTTGAAGCTCCAAAAGGGGAATTGGGAATTTTTCTCATCGGAGATCAAAGTGGTTTTCCTTGGAGATGGAAAATCCGACCACCGGGTTTTATTAATTTGCAAATTCTTCCTGAACTAGTTAAAAGAATGAAATTGGCTGATATTATGACGATACTCGGTAGCATAGATATAATTATGGGAGAAGTTGATCGTTAAAATGATAATTTATGCAACAGAAGTACAAACTATAAATTCTTTTGTTAGATTGGAATCTTTAAAAGAGGTCTATGGATTCATATGGATATTTGTCCCTATATTTTCTCTTGTATTGGGAATCATAACAGGTGTACTAGTAATTGTGTGGTTAGAAAGAGAAATATCTGCAGGGATACAACAGCGTATTGGACCTGAATATGCCGGCCCGTTGGGAATTCTTCAAGCTCTAGCCGACGGGACAAAACTACTTTTCAAAGAAGACCTTCGTCCATCTAGAGGAAATACTCCTTTATTTAGTATTGGGCCATCTATAGCAGTTATCTCAATTTTATTAAGTTATTCCATAATTCCCTTTAGCAATCACCTTGTTTTAGCGGATCTCAATATCGGTATTTTTTTATGGATTGCTATCTCAAGTATTGCTCCGATTGGACTTCTTATGTCAGGATATGGATCGAATAATAAATATTCTTTTTTAGGTGGTCTGCGTGCTGCTGCCCAATCGATTAGTTATGAAATACCATTAACTCTATGTGTTTTATCAATATCTCTACGTGCGATTCGTTGAAATATAAGCGTTTATTTTTATTTTTACTATTCCGTTTCTTCTAGACGAATAAGTTAAATAACGGAATATATATATTTATCTTTCGAGTTAATCTTAATAAAAGGAATTTGATAGTTATATATGAGTGAAAAAAAACTGCTCAGAAATTAGCAGTAAAAAAGAAAAATTGAGTCTCATTTCCTATGTACAAAGGTTAAGCGGAAAAAAAACATTAGCGTAATATTCACTTTACCCCAAGGCTGGTTGATTAGTCATCCTGGCTTGAAGCGGGTTAAAAATATTAACCGATGACGTTTTCACTATTAGTTATATAGATTAACATACATGTATTGCAAAGTGGAGCGGCAATTAGGTAAAAATGAGTGGATGGTTAGAAACACCAAAATACACAAAGAATTTGTAATAGAGATTAAACAAATTGAAAAGTATATTTATGCATAACATAAGATAACAGAAAAAAGAGGGTTAATTGGGGCTTGAAATTCGTAGAAATGATCAAACCGTACTCCCCAAGATTCCGATTCAGAGTATACTCCGATCCACCGATAAATGTAATGACTATCAGAAACGAAATAATCCTTTATTTTTTAAGTCCACCAACTTTTTTTTCTAAAAAAGAAAGAAGAATAGGAACGAAACAAGGATATTTTTTTTCATATATTTCGAAAATAAAATAGAACTTCTGTTAGGAATAATCAACTAATAGAATGTCTAATTCTTTTTCGTAATCGAAACCGACGATGGGCTGAAATACCTATTTTTATTTTGGCAAGGAGTATTTTATTACAGGATTAAGTTATTACTCAACAAATAGAAATTCAAATTTGTAAAGGATGAGATGAATTCCGAAGCGCTTTTTTTAATTTTTAGAATTTGAGCAGACAGAATTCCATTGGTATAATTTTGGACCCCCGATATATTTAATCTATTTTAAAACACATGATACCCATCTAAATAATCTGGTCCGTAGATTTATTTATGGCCTCCGAGGAGCCGTATGAGGCGAAGACCTCATGTACGGTTTTGTAATAGCGGTGAAAATAGTAATGTTATCACCGACTAGGATTATCTAACAGTTTAAGTACAGTTGATATAGTTGAGGCACAATCAAAATATGGTTTTTGGGGGTGGAATTTGTGGCGTCAACCTATAGGCTTTATAATTTTTCTAATTTCTTCCCTAGCGGAATGCGAGAGGTTACCGTTTGATTTACCAGAAGCGGAAGAAGAATTAATAGCGGGTTATCAAACTGAATATTCGGGTATCAAATTTGGTTTATTTTACGTTGCTTCTTATCTAAATCTCTTAATTTCCTCATTATTTGTAACAGTTCTATACTTAGGCGGTTGGAATATTTCTATTCCGCATATATCTATTCTGAAGCTATTTGAAGGGGATCAAATTTTTGGAACAACAATTGGTATCTTTATTACATTAGCTAAAACTTATTTGTTCTTGTTCATTTCTATCGCAACAAGATGGACTTTACCTAGGCTAAGAATGGATCAACTATTAAATCTTGGCTGGAAATTTCTTTTACCGATTTCCCTTGGTAATCTATTATTAACAACTTCGTTCCAACTCTTTTCACTCTAAATTGAAAATAAATCCAATATATTCATTACTTGTTTTAAACAAGAGAAAGAAACAAAGATAAAATTATTCATAGATAATTACAATATGCTTCCTATGATAACCGGGTTCATGAATTATGGTCAACAAACCCTACGAGCTGCAAGGTATATTGGTCAAGGTTTCATGATTACCTTATCCCACACAAATCGTTTACCTGTAACTATTCAATATCCCTATGAAAAAGTAATAACATCGGAACGTTTTCGTGGTCGAATTCATTTCGAATTTGATAAGTGCATTGCTTGTGAAGTATGTGTTCGAGTATGTCCTATAGATCTGCCTGTTGTTGATTGGAAATTGGAAACTAATATTCGAAAAAAACGATTGCTTAATTACAGTATTGATTTTGGAATTTGTATATTTTGTGGTAATTGTGTTGAGTATTGCCCAACAAATTGTTTGTCAATGACTGAAGAATATGAATTTTCAACTTATGATCGTCACGAATTGAATTATAATCAAATAGCTTTGGGTCGTTTACCAATGTCAGTAATTGACGATTACACTATTCGAACAATTTTGAATTCACCTCAAACAAAAAATGGGTAAACCCCTTAATTTTATTAAAAATAAAAAAAGAATTCAAAATTGTTCAATTATATAAAGAATTGAATTAAAAACTTTTATTGTATTTATATAATAATATTAAGTATTTAAGACTCATTTGTTCTAATAGAATATAGTCGTAATTACTTTCTTGGACTAGATCGGTTGAAAATAAATTTTAGAATAAAAAAGCGAAACCGCCTAATAATTGTATCTACATCAATTCATATCCATTAGATTCTAATTTCACTCTATTAGAAACATATTAGAAACATATTAAAAAAAATTCCCCGGTTAAATTAATAAGGCCATGAAAAGGATTTCGATTTTTTCTTATTTTAATAATATAATGGATTTGCCTGGACCAATACATGATTTTCTTTTAGTTTTTCTGGGATCCGGTCTTCTAGTAGGAGGTCTGGGAGTGGTATTACTTCCCAACCCAATATTTTCAGCCTTTTCCTTAGGATTTGTTCTTGTTTGTATATCTTTATTGTATATTCTATCAAATTCCCATTTTGTAGCTGCTGCACAACTCCTTATTTACGTGGGGGCCATAAATGTTTTAATCATATTTGCTGTGATGTTCATGAATGATTCAGAATATTCCACAGATTTCAATCTGTGGACCGTTGGGGATGGGATTACTTCATTGGTTTGTACAACTATTCTTTTTTCATTAATTTCTACTATTCTCGATACATCATGGTATGGGGTTATTTGGACTACACGATTAAATCAGCTTCTCGAGCAAGATTTAATAAGTAATAGTCAACAAATAGGAATTCATTTATCAACAGATTTTTTTCTTCCGTTTGAACTCATTTCAATAATTCTTTTAGTTGCTTTGGTAGGGGCAATTTCTGTGGCTCGTCAATAAAAAGCGTTCTAATTAATTAGTAAAGATTGAAGAAAACTTTGTGCATGTTATGAGATTTTTTCCGTTCATTTAATTAAATTTTATTTAATACTATTTCATATTTTAAATATCAATTTTTATAGTTGATATTTCTATTTGATAATTTTTTCCCTAATATAGTTTTTATTCGTACTTTTTTGTTATATTCTAGTTGATTGAATCCGGTGAATTTTTTTAATTTATCATATTGAAATGAATCAAAATTAATAAGGAGTTGCTGAATGATACTCGAACATGTACTTGTTTTGAGTGCCTATTTATTTTTGCTTGGTCTTTATGGATTGATCATGAGTCGAAATATGGTTAGGGCTCTTATGTGTCTTGAGCTTATACTCAATGCAGTTAATATGAATTTGGTAACATTTTCTGATTTTTTTGATAATTCCCAACTAAAAGGGAATATTTTCTGCATTTTTGTTATAGCAATTGCAGCTGCTGAAGCAGCTATTGGGTTGGCTATAGTCTCGTCAATTTATCGTAACAGAAAATCAACTCGTATCAACCAATCGACCTTATTAAATAAGTAGCATAACTAAAAAAATTATAGGTTGAAATTTGGATATATAATAGGTTATGACTTACTAGATTATATTTGTTAAAATCTAGGAAATCAAAGTATTTTAGCCCCATTTTTTCTCAATTAAGCCAGAATTCATTTTTAAAATTCGATTAAAGGAAATCATTGCTTCATCTAGTATTTTAATATATAATTTAGTTAGAAGTTTACTAGATTGAAAATTTATGACATTCAAAAAACTATAGATCCTATGTCACATTCAGTCAAAATTTATGATACCTGTATAGGATGTACTCAATGTGTCCGAGCGTGCCCTACAGACGTATTAGAAATGATACCTTGGGATGGATGTAAAGCTAAGCAAATAGCTTCCGCTCCAAGAACCGAGGACTGTGTTGGTTGTAAGAGATGTGAATCTGCCTGTCCAACGGATTTTTTGAGCGTTCGAGTTTATTTATGGCATGAAACAACTCGAAGCATGGGTCTAGCTTATTAATACGTTACCGCAAACCTCATTTGAATAAATTTTGAATACATTTGATTTTTTTTATTGACAAGGACTCGTACTCAAAAAAGTTAAATTAAAATTTTTTATTTATATATTTTTTTTGAGTACGCGTTCTTTGGACCTGGTGTATCTTGTCTTTACCACGAATGATTTTCCTTGGTTAACAATAATTGTTGTTTTTCCAATATCTGCCGGTTCATTAATGTTATTTCTCCCGCATAGGGGAAATAAAGTCAATAAGTGGTATACTATATGTATTTCTATCTTAGAACTTCTTCTAACGACCTATGCTTTTTGTTATAATTTTAAAATGGACGATCCATTAATTCAACTGTCCGAAGATTATAAATGGATTAATTTTTTTGATTTTTACTGGAGACTGGGAATAGATGGACTTTCTATAGGAACGATTTTACTGACGGGATTTATTACTACTTTAGCTACTTTAGCGGCGTTTCCAGTTACTCGGAATTCCCGATTATTTCATTTCCTGATGTTAGCAATGTACAGCGGTCAAATAGGATTATTTTCTTCTCGGGATCTTTTACTTTTTTTCATCATGTGGGAATTAGAATTAATTCCCGTTTATCTACTTTTATCCATGTGGGGTGGAAAGAAACGTCTGTATTCAGCTACAAAATTTATTTTATACACTGCAGGAAGTTCCATTTTTTTATTAATCGGAGTTTTAGGGATAAGTTTATATGGTTCGAACGAACCAACATTAAATTTAGAACTATTAGCTAATCAATCCTATCCTGTCACACTCGAAATACTACTTTATATTGGATTTCTTATTGCTTTTGCCGTCAAATTACCGATTATACCTTTCCATACTTGGTTACCTGACACCCACGGCGAGGCACATTACAGTACCTGTATGCTTCTCGCTGGAATCTTATTAAAAATGGGAGCATACGGGTTGGTTCGAATCAATATGGAATTATTACCTCACGCCCATTCTATGTTTTCTCCTTGGTTGATGGTAGTTGGTACAATCCAAATAATTTATGCAGCTTCAACATCTCCCGGTCAACGTAATTTAAAAAAGAGAATAGCCTATTCTTCTGTATCTCATATGGGTTTTATAATTATAGGTATTGGTTCTATAACGGATCCTGGACTTAATGGAGCTATTTTACAAATAATATCTCATGGATTTATTGGCGCTGCACTTTTTTTCTTGGCAGGAACGAGTTATGATAGAATTCGGCTTGGTTATCTTGATGAAATGGGTGGAATGGCTATCTCCATTCCAAAGATATTTACAATGTTCACTATCTTATCAATGGCTTCCCTTGCATTACCGGGCATGAGTGGTTTTGTTGCCGAATTAATCGTTTTTTTTGGAATAATTACCAGCCAAAAATATTTCTTAATTTCCAAAATTTTAATTATTTTTGTAATGGCAATTGGAATGATATTAACTCCTATATATTTATTATCTATGTCACGCCAAATGTTCTATGGATACAAGTTAATTAATGTCAAAAACTTTTCTTTTTTTGATTCTGGACCCCGAGAGTTATTTCTTTCAATCTCTATTCTTCTACCCATAATTGGTATTGGGATTTATCCTGATTTTGTGCTCTCATTAGCAAGTGACAAGGTCGAATCCATTTTATCTAATTATTTTTATGGATAGTTTTAAGGACATTCAAAAAAGCATTAAATTAAATTGTAATCAGAAGTCTTTGGTCTTTGTATTGTGAGAACCTTTTGAATCATTGGACTACTTGATTCAAAAGGTTCTTAATGATTTACTACAAAATAAAACTAAATTAGATTTCATAATTTATATGAAGTTCTATAATGGATGCTATTCGTTTTTATTTGGATTCCTTTATTTTTTTGTTAATGTTTTATTTAACTCGATGTAAATGAACCATAACTATGTAAACCTATTCCTAAAAGATTGACGCCAAAATAGCATATCCAAATTAAAAGAAAGCCTATCGCAGCCACAATTGCAGAATTTATACCCTTAACATTCCTATTTGTTTTAATATGTAAATAAATTGCGAATATGGTCCAGGTAATAAATGCCCAAGTTTCTTTTGGATCCCAATTCCAATATGAACCCCATGTTTCATTAGCCCATACAGCTCCTGAAAGAATGCCGATGGTTAAAAAGATAAATCCAAGACTAATAATACGAAAACTCAAAAAATCTAATTGTTCAATCAATTGATACCTATAATAATTTCTAGAAAAACTAAAATTAATGTTTTGTTGTAGTAAAATCGAATTTTTTTCGTTTATGTAGTAAAGTACATCAAAAGAAAATAATTCATTTAATAAAAATTTTTTTTTAAGATTCTTTTTCAAAAAAGTAGGTCCGACTTTGCGAAATGTAATGACTAGAAGAGCTATTGATAATAATGATCCGCATAAGAGAGCGCCATAGCCTAATATCATCATACTTACGTGCATCATTAACCACTGGGACTGGAGAGCTGGTACTAATATTGCAGACTGGGGCATGTTTAAAAGACCTGAAGCAGCAAAACCCTGAATAAAAATAGCACTTGGCGCAGTTATTGCGTTTAAGTTTTTTTTTTTTTTTTTATTAAAATAGGAAACCATATGAATAATTGAAAAAGCCCATGCAAGAAAAATTAATGATTCATATAAATTACTTAATGGAAAATGTCCCGAATAAATCCAACGAGTGAATAATAATCCTGTTATACCAAAAAACGTAATTATGATTCCTTTATCTGATGAATCAAAAAACCCTATGATTTCATCTAAATTAACTAAAAAAGTTAAAAAATAAATTGTCAGTACAATTGAAACGACCGAAAAAGATATATGAGTTAATATATGCTCTAAAATTGAAAAAATCATAAAAAATTTGTTAAAAATTAATAAATTAATACTGGGTTTTACCCGATTTTACAAAAGAGTCGGGTATTAATTTTATTATAAAACTTATAATATCGCTTTTATAAGATCTTATGCCGCTACTCGGACTCGAACCGAGATGCTATAGCACTGCTTCCTAAGAGCAGCGTGTCTACCAATTTCACCATAGCGGCAACTTGTTCAAAATAATACTAACAAGTTTTTATTCAATCGTCGAGATTCAAATTTAAATAAAGAAGCTAATTCAAGAAAATTTAAAATTATTTTCATTCACTTTTTGTACTTTAGATTTTTTCTAGAATACACTGAAAAATGGAACGAAATTAACGTAGTTGGGACTTCAACCCAAAGACAAAATTCGAAATCCTCTTTATCAGTTCCATTACTAAAAAAAATGTTTTTTCTAAAAATTAAAACGTTTCAAAAATCCTTAAAAATTTAAAATTAAATAAGATTTGCTTAATTGCTCAATAGTCAATAGAAATAAAAAAAACCATTTTGATGCATCTTTTTATATTCTACAAACAGTCCAAACATAAGATTTTTTTATCACTTAAAAATAATATCATATATTATTAGTTATTATCTAATAATAATTTATGGTGGGTAGATGCTTTTATAACTTTGATTCCAAGTAAAGAATAGAAAAATTCAGAGAAATAATAATTCCTAAAGGTATAAAGTGAAAAAATTTTTACTTTAATTAATAAATTTCAAGAACCTATTGATTTGGCTTAAAGATCTTGTATTTCCTCGTACCGAGGAAATACAAGATCTTTATTTATTATTGCATCCAGTTAGTACTGGGGAAAATAAAAATCCCCTTTTTTGAAAAAAAAAGAAATGTGAACCTGTCTTTTTTATCTATATATTATCGTTTTTTTCTCATTTGGTTCCTAGTTTTTATATGTATTCTAACAAATTTGTTTTTTAATTTTTAAGTTAGGCTAATTCTAATTATTCTAGTGTTTTTAGTTTTTTTGTTGTACAAAAAAACTTTTTGAATTACCTGTAGAAAGTGATTTCCCTAACGAAAAAGCTTTCAAGGATGTCCAATATCCCTTCCTTTTCCAAATTTTTTTACGAATGCGCTTTTTCGAGATAGAAGTACGTTTTTTTGGAACTGCCATTCAAAAATGAAAAAAAGTTTTTCAGTGGTATAATTGGATGTCAAAGACATTTATTATTCTATTCTTTCATATTCTATATCGAGTGATTTTTTTCTTTCAAATTTTATTATATAGTATTTTCAAAACAAAAAAGACATTCAAAAGTTTAAAACCCTACTATTTTTTTACTTTTTTTTAGGTTTTTTAGGTAAAGTTTTTTTATTATTTTATTATATAATTAATATTAAGTATTTTTTGGTCGTGTAAATCTTTGTTCTATTCTTAATATATGTATATAAATTATTGTAATACAGAATTATAATTCACTTTTTCTGTATCTGCATAAAATCACAATTTTATTTAGTAGTAATTAAAAAAAAAAGACAAATAATTTTTTTGACAGTAACTTAGTAATATTATTTAATCGCTTCGAATTTTTTGATTTGAATATATATTTCTTTTCAAAGATTTATGAAGGATTATACTAATTCGAAAAAATTTCTATTTAGGTTTGAAATCACGTGCTTTTTTATTGTCCCCTTTGAAAAAAATATATATACAAACCAGTGAATAAGAAATAATAAATTTAAGAATAAAATAAAAAGGGTTTTTTATTTTATGGAACATACATATCAATATTCATGGATCATCCCTTTCATTCCACTTCCAGTACCTATTTTACTAGGAGTTGGGCTTCTACTTTTTCCGACAGCAACAAAAAACCTTCGACGTATGTGGACTTTTCTGAGTATTTTTTTGTTAAGTATAGTTATGATCTTTTCACTCTATCTATCTATTCAACAAATTTTTCTAAGTTGCATTCATCAAAACGTATGGTCGTGGACTATAAATAATGAATTTTCTTTTGAGTTCGGTTACTTTATTGATCCACTTACTTCTATTATGTTAATATTAATTACAACTGTTGGAATTTTGGTTCTCATTTATAGTGACAATTACATGTCTCATGATCAAGGATATCTGAGGTTTTTTGCTTATATGGGTTTTTTTAATACTTCAATGTTAGGATTAGTTACTAGTTCTAATTTGATCCAAGTTTATTTTTTTTGGGAATTAGTGGGAATGTGTTCGTATTTATTAATCGGTTTTTGGTTCACACGACCTATTGCAGCGAATGCTTGTCAAAAAGCTTTTGTAACTAATCGTGTAGGGGATTTTGGTTTATTATTAGGAATTTTAGGTCTTTATTGGATAACTGGCAGTTTCGAATTTCAGGATTTATTCGAAATATTCAATAATTTAATTTTAACTAATAGAGTAAATCTCTTATTCTTTACTTTGTGTGCATTTCTATTATTTGTGGGTCCTATTGCTAAATCCGCACAATTTCCTCTTCATGTATGGTTACCTGATGCCATGGAGGGCCCTACTCCTATTTCGGCTCTTATACATGCTGCTACTATGGTAGCGGCGGGAATTTTTCTTGTAGCCCGTCTTCTTCCTATTTTTATAGTTATCCCTTCTATAATGTATATAATATCTTTAATAGGTATAAT